CATCATTAATCTATTGATATAGTATTCAATAGATACGTTTATCCTTCATCCTTTCTGAAGTTTCGATGGAAAGATTCCTCTACCAACGCAGCCAACTCCATTTGTTAGAACAGCTTCCATTGAGTCTCTGCACCTATCCTTTTTTTCCTTTTCTGAACCTTTGTTTTGAGAAAAAAGGATTTGGCTCAGGATTGCCCATTTTATTAATTCCGGGGTTTCTCTGAATTTGAAAGTTATCACTTAGTAGGTTTCCATACCAAGGCTCAATCCAATTAAGTCCGTAGCGTCTACCGATTTCGCCATATCCCCCCTTCCTTTTGTTTTGAGATTAGGATCTTATTATGATATCATTCCTTTTTTCTTTCATTTATACTGGAATCCTTGAATTTATTAGATAGCGATTACTATCTCGAAAAAAGTATTTTCTTTGTTACCTATAGGAAACCCTTATTTGATCCAATCAAATTGGATTTTATCATTTCTGTATCGGCAATTCAATATAGATTGATATATACCCCATATATCTTCCTCTTCCTGCCATTTCTCCCATGCAATTTGGCATGCTTCAACGGACGATTCTTCTTTTTTTTTCTTAACTTCCCCTTTTACGAATGAAAGCCGAGGAATGTCTGATTAGTTATAACTAATTAACTAATTCGAATTCGAAAGAAATATAGAATTCGAAATATATAGGATATAAAATAGAGAAGTGTAACAAAAATAATTTCAAATGTCGTGTGAATCCAAAATCAAAAAGAAAATTTGACTATCGAAAAATAGTTAAGATTGACTATCGAATAGAATAATATTCGAATTTAGAAGTGTGATAAAGAAATCGAAATTCTATATCGCTACATAAAGCGTTCTGTTCTATATTTCTAGAGACACTATACTATAGTGTATTGAATTCCTATGCATAGAAAATTTCTATTATTATTATGTGGGCCCGCTTAGCTCAGAGGTTAGAGCATCGCATTTGTAATGCGATGGTCATCGGTTCGATTCCGATAGCCGGCCTTTTCCTATTTTTCATTTTTTTTTCCATTTTTGAAAAATTGATAATCTCCCTTTGAAATCCAAGAATAGTGAAAAAGTGTTTTACCCCTTTTTGAAAATCCATGAATTTCTTATCTTAATAGGAACTTCCAACTATGTCAGGAAAAGGATCTTTTATATATATTATTCTAATATTTTCTATATATTATTCTAATAATAGAAATATTATTCTATTAATAGAAATAGAAAGTTTGAATATTTATCTCATTCTTCTTTATAGTACAAGTACACTACTTCAGCAAACTTCGCTTCATTTAGTTCAGTTTTAGTTTAGGTTTATTCTGTAAAATCCAATTTTCAAAAAAAAAAAGAATGAAATGAATTCAAGAATAAGGAGTCTTTATGTCGCGTTACCGAGGACCTCGTTTCAAAAAAATACGCCGCCTGGGGGCTTTACCAGGACTAACTAATAAAAGTCCTAAAGCCGGAAGTGATCTTAGAAACCGACCGCGCTACAGGAAAAAATCTGGATATAGTATTCGCCTAGAAGAAAAACAAAAATTGCGGTTTCATTATGGTCTTACAGAACGACAATTACTTAAATACGTTCGTATCGCCAGAAAAGCCAAGGGGGCAACAGGTCCAGTTTTACTACAATTACTTGAAATGCGTTTGGATAACATCCTTTTTCGATTGGGTATGGCTTCGACTATTCCCGCAGCCCGCCAATTAGTTAACCATAGACATATTTTAGTGAATGGGCGTATAGTAGATATACCAAGTTATCGCTGCAAACCCCGAGATATTATTACGGCGAAGGATGAACAAAAATCCAGAACTCTGATTCAAAATTCTCTCAACTCTTCCCCTCATGAGGAAGTGCCAAAGCATTTGACCCTTCAACCATTCCAATATAAAGGATTAGTCAATCAAATAATAGATAGAAAATGGGTCGGTTTGGAAATAGATGAAACCATAGTCATAGAATATTATTCTCGTCAGACTAAACCATAAACTCAAATAAAATAGCAAGGGTTCGGGCAATTTCCTTCCCTTTCATCAAATTAAATTAACCTAAGGTTAAGTAAGAAAAATACGGGTTTAATTCCGATTTTATCCCATTTATGTATCATAGACCGAAGGGCTATTTTCATATTCTTTCCAGTATTCTTCCTAGTTTATGGGTCACGGCAATTCGGAATAGAGAATCTATATCAATGAAAGGTCTAACTGGTGGAATAAAGGTCTCCATTGCTATTTGATCCGGTGTTGTTAATAAAATGGGTCTATTAAGTGAAGGTACGGAAAGAGAGGGATTCGAACCCTCGGTAAACAAAAGCCTACATAGCAGTTCCAATGCTACGCCTTGAACCACTCGGCCATCTCTCCTACATAATGATTATGAACCAAAAACCGAGTGAATAGCGAGTTCTTCATATTCGATTCTAGATTATTGGATAGGTACGACGAATCCATTTTAACTATTTTAACTATATATTAATAT